AACGACTTGACGCCCATCCGAGGCATCCCCTATGGTTATTTCGTATCCGCCCTTTTCTTTTCGTATTATTTTCTTTACTATACCCGCTGCTGTAGCATTATAAACAGTATTGTTACTCTTGCTTCCGTCGGGATAAATCTGACCCCTTCCCCTGTTACCGCCTACATATATGGGATATTTTAAAAAGTGAACATCTTTCTTAGTAGCAGGGTCCGGTGAAAGAATAGGAAAGGTGATTTCACTATATTTTTGCCCCGGAACAGGGCCTATCACAAGAATATTTTTTTTATTTGGTCGGTAACTCTGAAAAGAAAGATTGCTTATTTTTTCTTTCATCTCGGGAGAAATACGATCGGTTGGAGCCAACTCAAACCCCTCGGGTAAAATAAGAACAGCTCCTACATTCAAACCCCCCTTCTTGCCATTAGCAAGAACTTGTTTTAGTTGCATATCATAAGGAATTCGAACAACTGCTTCAAATACAGTATCGGGAAGGACCGCTTGTGGAACCTCAATATCCACAGGTTTATTAGCTAAATGACAATTGGCACATACAATACGACCGGTCGCTTCTCGGGGATTTTCATAACCCTGCTGTGCAAAAATGGGATATGCATTTGAAATGGATGACTGAGTTATTATATATATAATGAGTGATACGGAAATGGATCGAGTAATCTGTTCTTTTATCCAAGAAAGGGTATTTATAGTTTGCATGGTACAATTTTTGATCCCGAAAATTTCTACAATAAATTGGGTAGGTCGCTAGTATAGTTCCCTATCCACTATTCTGCTATTTACTGAAATAATCTTACTGGAATATTGGAGGACTTTCCTGCCTTGGATGGGTAGAACGAGTCAGTACGGTTTGGAATGCTTATGCCCAAAGTACCAAACATTCTAATTGAATTAATATCAGTAGACCTTTTTTCAGTCATTCATTGAATGATAAATCACTACAAGTGATGGGGATACACGATTTAAATAACGGAAAATCCAATATTTCAAAATTGTATCTAGAATGACTGGAAAGGTGGAAACAAGGCCAGATATAATTTGATCGTTATGAGAAAATCCAAAATCTTGGTAGATATAGCCAATCATTAGTTCCCAACCGTGGGGTGAGTGGAATCCGATACATAAATCGGTTAATAAAAGAATAGAAAATGCTTTTATTGTGTCGCTTAGGTTATATAGGAATTCCTGAACCCAAGAGTTAAGAGTAATAAGTTCTTTCTTACCTATAATAGAATAACCACTTAGAATAACGAAACAGATTATATTGGTCGAGAAGGACAAAATTGTATGGATACAATCTTCATTGTGCAGCTTGATCAATTGAATCGTTTCTTTATGGATTCCGATTCCTATACGAAGCTTTTTTAGACGTGTCTCCGGATATTCCTTTATCATCTCGTCCAACAGTAGGAGCTCCTCTAATTCTAGGAATTTTTCTAGAAGACTCTTTTCTGGAATATCATTCAAAAGAGTTTCGGATTGCTTGGTATTCCACCAATTAGTAACCCAAGATTCCAGACTTTTATTAAATGTTAGAAAGCTCCACCAGGGTAAAAAGACTATAGATACAAGAACTAGAAGGGGAATAAATGCTTTCTTTTTTGCCATTTTTTTTAGAAATTTTTAATTTAATAAAGTGGCCTCATTCGTCGACTCTACGCGATCTAATATTTTTTATTTTTTTTTTCACCAGAGTTCTATTCCAAGGTATCGAATCATTTTCTTTTTTTTATTTGTGATTCGGTAATGAGTCCTTGATAATTTTGAAGAATCTTACAAGAATACAGAAATCGAATAAGAGTCCACTTCGAATGCGAAAATGCGAAAAAAGGTTTCCAGCTATTTCAATTGGTCAAATTCGAAGCAATTCCTTCCTTTAGATGACTCCCCGAAAACCCACTTTAGTTTTCGTTAAGGAATTCGGATTTCGAGACAAAAAACTCTCCAAATATTGCAAAAAAATTCGCTGACTACCATAGCACAAAAAGAATTGAGATAATTTTCTGAATGTGATAATCAAAACGTCGGGTCATTCATTAAAGAGAAGAGAACGAAAGAGGGGAGAAAACGACACATCAAGAAAGATAATTAATTTACATGAGCTATTTGTCTCTAACCTATCAATTCAAAATATTGAAACTCAAATCAAAAATTTTCTTTATTTCAAAATGTTTTGGGATGAATCTATCCTTATTTCGATTTGGTGCTAATGAATTGCGTCAAGTGGATTTCCATACGCATAAAATCTCGTTTTTGCCGACAAAAGCAACCCCCCTTTTTTATGTTCCATATAATATACGTTTGCTTTGACTCGACTCGAAGGGATGTTCTGACGAAAATTTCGTTAAGTTATACCATAGATAAAGTTATACAAAAGGGGATTGTAGAGTATTTTCTACCCCCAGCCGAGAATCAGAAAACATTCATTGTTCGGTTCATTTCAAAATACTTCAATCGGTACGCGCAAGAAATAGGCTAATTCAGCAGCTTTTTGTTCCATTTCTCGTGGAGTCAAATTCTCATCAGTACGAGTCAAAGGAACGGCCCCCTGGCCTCTGATTTCTAGATAAAGGACACGACGAGGATAAATACCCTCTTTAAGTTCTATTCTGATAGATTGAATATCATTTATAAGGAATCGGAGGGAGATGCGACGATTTTTTCCCGGAAATCCCCAACGAAAAATACACACTATTCCTTCTTTTTTATCGAATAGATCATAACCACTACCTACATTCCACGAAATTGTGCACCACAAATAGGAACTAATAAAGAGACCTGCGATCCCATAGAAAGACATCACGATCCCCTGTGGGAAAAAAATTATTTGTTGAGAGGGAAATAAAGATATCAAATTCCTACCAAGATAGCTGGAAGTTCCAACTAATAAAAATCCTAATGAACCTAAAAAAAGGATAAAGGCCCAGCAGAAATTACTTGTTTTTCGAGACCCCCTTATAAGTTCTATCCATATACGTTCTGATCGCCAATTCATACTAATCTAGTTGCATTTAATTTTACTTAATTGAATTGATAGAATAACCAAAATGAATTTCACTTATACTTTACTTAAACTTAACGCTATTTTGTTTCTTAAGTAACTCTCATCAACTAGCACTATTCTAATGTGAACCTGTCGGGGTAATTAATAAAAAAAGTTCGATCGAAAATAAGAACGTCCCCTTCATATGACCCCGCCCTAGATATCTACAAGCATCGACTTTCTATTTGAAACATGGACCGACCCGTCTTGATCTATTGATTTGAAAATAGTAAAAAAGAATTTACCCCTATATCAGGTTTCGCATGTCTTGCACTTATGTTCGAAAGAAATCATGCATTATACCATATTCCACTTTCCAATAAATAGATATCTGTGTTATGACTCAATCAAGTCTAAGTCTTGAAAAAATGTGATTTGGCCTCACCATCCGGCCTAAACAATCTTGTTTTTTTGAACATGAAGAAATAAAGAAGCCATTGCAATTGCCGGAAATAATAGGCCTACGAAAGGAACAAAAATAGAGGGAAGGTTTATATCTGTCATAGAATGGGTACCTCGATTTACTATTTGTACCTGTTTGTTATATTGTTCGAAAATTATCTGAACTGAATTCTATATAATTATACTAATTATATCTAAGTGAGTATAGTATATACTAAGTTCAAGAAATGTAGAACTAACTAAATGAACTGAATTCGCCTTCGACACAAAAAAATATATGTTTGATAATCAACTTTTTTATTCTTCATCTTTTCTTCTTCTTTTGCTCTTGTCTTTTAATTCAATATCAATAAAGAAAGAGTTGCTTACAAAGTCCCGAAAGATTCGTTATAATTTGATTCAAGAGATATTCTCTTGTTAGTCAAAATGGAAAGTCTTCGACAAGAAATATATTAAGATGCAAAAGGCTATTTTTTTCGAATTTTCCAGATGTAAGAAAGGAAGATAAAATTCGTTTTCTTTGCCATATTTTCAATTTACAGAAGTAAGAATGTTGATAGAATATAGGTTCTCTGATTAGTAATCAGGATATGAAATCAAATAAAAAAATTGATCTGCAACTTTTGATTCTTTATATTCTATATAGTTATAGAATTAGTATGGCAACCGCGAAAACCCCATCCCCATTATTCTATTATGATTGATTCTTTATCATTTGGACTTTGATTGATTACGATAACTAACTACTTTTTTTGCCACAAATAAATAATTGACCTTACTGCTCAATCGAATTTTGATTTAAAGGCAAGAAAGCGTGCAACTGAAATAACTCACTTAGAACGCCTTTTAAAGGATTACGTGGTACAATTGGATCAAATAAACCCTTATCGAATAAATATTCAGCTTCTTGTGAACCTTCAGGTACTGTCGTATTCAATGTTTCTTCAATTACTCTTTTACCCGCAAATGCAATGTAGGCATTGGGTTCGGAAATAATGATATCTCCCAACATACCAAAACTAGCTGTCACCCCCCCAGTAGTAGGGGATGTAAGAATTGATACATAGAATAGCCTTTTATTTGATTGATAATCAAATAAAACCGACGAAATTTTAGCCATTTGCATCAAGCTCAAACTTCCTTCTTGCATGCGTGCCCCGCCGGAAGCACACACTATAATAAGGGGTAGATTTTTATTAGTAGCATACTCAATCAAACGAGTGATTTTCTCTCCTACTACGGACCCCATACTACCTCCCATAAACTGAAAATCCATAACCCCTATTGCTACAGGAATGCCATTTAGTTGACCTATACCTGTTTGAATGGCTTCGGTTAACCCTGTCTCTTTTTGATAAGAATTAATACGATCTTTATAGGGTTCCTCCTCCGAATGAAATTCAATGGGATCCGTTGAGACCATGTCTTCATCCATAGGATCCCAAGTACCTGGATCAATCGATAGTTCGATTCTCTCTGAACTACTCATTTTCAAATGATATCCGCATTCATCACAAATGTTCATTTTTGACTTCAA